CAACATATATGTATGTCTGTTTTCAAAGCGCGAAGAGTAATTGATCAGATTCGCGGGCGCTCTTATGAGGAAACACTTATGATACTGGAACTCATGCCTTATCGAGCATCGTCTCCCATTTTAAAATTGGTTTATTCTGCAGCAGCAAACGCTAGTCATAATATGGGTTTGAACGAAGCTGATTCATTCATTAGTAAAGCCGAAGTCAATGGGGGTCCTTTTGTGAAAAAGTTAAGACCTAGGGCTCGAGGACGTAGTTATCCGATAAAAAGGCCCACTTGTCATATAACAATTGTATTAAACTTGTTTAGAGAAGAGAAATCTCAATTTTCTTTAGATGAATTTAAGATTTAGATTCCTATTTAGAAAAAAAAAAAAAAAGAAATGGAAAGATTATATAATCAAAAAATATGGGACAAAAAATAAATCCACTTGGTTTCAGACTTGGTACAACCCAAAATCATCATTCCTTTTGGTTCGCACAACCGAAAAATTTTTCTGTAGGTCTACAAGAAGATGAGAAAATACGGAATTGTATCAAGAACTATGTACAAAAAAATAAGAGAATATCCCCAGGTTTCGAAGGAATTGGAATTGCACGCATAGAAATTCAAAAAAGAATCGATTTGATCCAAGTCATAATCTATATTGGGTTCCCAAATTTATTAATAGAGGGCCAAACACGAGGGATCGAAGAATTACAGATGAATGTACAAAAAGAGTTTCGTTCTGTGAACCGAAGACTCAACATTGCTATTACAAGAATTGAAAAACCTTATGGACACCCTAATATTCTTGCGGAATATATGGCTTCACAATTAAGAAATAGAGTTTCGTTCCGAAAGGCAATGAAAAGAGCTATTGAATTAACTGAACAAACAGATACAAAGGGAATTCAAATACAAATTGCAGGGCGTATCGACGGAAAAGAAATTGCACGTGTCGAATGGATCAGAGAAGGTAGGGTTCCTCTACAAACAATTCGCGCTAAAATTGATCATTGTTCCTATACAATTCGAACTATCCATGGAGTATTAGGCCTAAAAATTTGGATATTTGTGGATGAAGAATAATAAATAGACCCTTTATTTATCTTGCCGTTCTGTCCAGTGATAGAACAAAAAATTAGAAACAGTTTCTGTTTTTCCGTTAAATAAAATAAAAATAAACAATTCTAATTCTATAAGGTTGAATAAAAAATCGATTAATCTTTTTTTAATATAATTGCTATGCTTAGTGTGTGACTCGTTAGTTTTTTCTTTAGAGTTTAGAGTTGGGCTTCAAAAAATCCCCACTATGAACTTAATAACTATAAAAAAAGAAACTAAAAACTAATAACCAACTTATTGCTTCGTATTGTCGAGATCCCAAGAAACAGTCACTATATGACTGGATCAATCATATAGTTGTAACAACTGAGATTTTCCATAAAAAAAATCTGATTATAGATTCTGAAGGAAAAAAAAATAAATAAAAATAAGGGGATGCGGATAAATGGAAAGGTGATAGAAAGAGAGAACAAAAAGATCAATGATAGATGATTCCAATATGTATGGTCACCTCATAAAAGGCAGTGTGATAAAGCATTAATATTGATATAAATAATAATAAATAATAAAGAGCCCGGGGTTAATAGAAACTAAGGAGATTGGCTCGGGAACGAATTTTGTTGGGAGCTCCATTGCAGAGTTCAGGCCTAACCATTCCTGGAGAAGCTATAGGAACGACGAAACCTGTGATTATATAAGATTCTATTAAAATGAAAATAAAAACGAATCCTAATGATTCATCGGGTGGGATGGCGGAACAAACCAAGAACAAATTGATTTACTCTGAGAGATCATGGATTAATCCTACGAATGGAACAGGAAAGAGTCAATATCCGCCCGCGAAACCCTTATTTTTTTTTTATTACTCTTATCGAATCAAGACAATATTCCAATAAAAAAAAAAAAAAATATAAGGATTCATTATAATATAAATAAAGAAGCATTATGTATATCTATCAATATACACATCTAGTCGTATATACAGCTTCCTATTTAATAAATGAAATATCAATAAATCCCATTACTTAGTTTAGTGTATTAGTTATTAATAAATACATGTGTATCTGTATCGAATTCTTTCATTCGCGAGGAGCTGGATGAGAAGAAACTCTCATGTCCGGTTCTGTAGTAGAGGTGGGATTGATTAAGAAAAAACCATCAACTATAACCCCAAAAGAACCAGATTTCGTAAGCAACATAGAGGAAGAATGAAGGGAATATCTTGTCGGGGCAATCAGATTTGTTTCGGCAGATACGCTCTTCAGGCACTTGAACCCGCTTGGGTCACAGCTAGACAAATAGAAGCAGGGCGAAGAGCAATGACACGATATGCGCGTCGTGGTGGAAAAATATGGGTACGTATATTTCCCGACAAACCTGTTACAGTAAGACCTACAGAAACACGTATGGGTTCGGGGAAGGGATCCCCCGAATATTGGGTATCCGTTGTTAAACCAGGTCGAATACTTTATGAAATGGGTGGAGTATCCGAAACTGTAGCCAGAACAGCTATTTCAATAGCTGCGTGCAAAATGCCTATACGAACGCAATTTGTTATTTCAGGATAAGGATGTAGAACTAAACATAAACAAAAGGGGTATTGAGGATGAAAAAACAACCACGGGTTTATTTATTTATAGACAAACACTATTTCTTTTTTTCCTCATTCTTTGCATTGAAATAACAGATTCAAATAAAAATGATATGATTCAACCTCAGACCCTTTTGAATGTAGCAGATAACAGCGGAGCTCGGGAATTGATGTGTATTCGAATCATAGGGGCTGGTAATCACCGATATGCTCATATTGGTGACGTTATTGTTGCTGTAATCAAAGAAGTAGTGCCCAATATGCCTCTAGAAAGATCAGAAGTAATTAGAGCTGTAATTGTACGTACATGTAAAGAACTCAAACGTGACAACGGTATGATAATACGATATGATGACAATGCAGCGGTTGTCATTGATCAAGAAGGAAATCCAAAAGGAACTCGAATTTTTGGGGCGATTGCTCGGGAATTGAGACAGTTGCATTTTACTAAAATAGTTTCATTAGCTCCCGAGGTATTATAAATACTAGTGGATGAAACTATGATATAGTTATAGTAGGATATCTGAAACGGATCTAATTAGTAGATTGTGTCTCACGCATATACTTTTAGTAACTAATTTCTTAATTAATAATTGAATAATTCAAGTAAAAAAAAACATGTTGATTATATCAAAATTAGGAAGCACCAATACAATAATTCGTCATGGGCAGAGACGCTATTGCTGATATAATAACTTCTATAAGAAATGCTGACATGAGTAAAAAAGGAACGGTTCGAATAGCATCCACTAATATCACCGAAAACATTGTTAAAATACTCCTACGAGAAGGTTTTATTGAAAACGTTCGGAAACATCAGGAAAGTAACAAATATTTCTTGGTTTCAACCTTGCGCCATAGAAGGACTAGGAAAGGAATATATAGAACTATTTTAAAACGTATCAGTCGACCTGGTCTACGAATCCATTCCAACTATCAAAAAATTCCTACAATTTTAGGTGGAATGGGAATTGTAATTCTTTCTACTTCTCGAGGCATAATGACAGATCGAGAAGCTAGACTAGAAAAAATTGGAGGAGAAATTTTGTGTTATATATGGTGATCCTCCTCCGGTATCCTAATTTTATCTCTAACTTCCTATTTGTGAAATAGAGGGGAAAAGTGAGTTATATAACTCTTCCTCCATTAGTTGATACTTCAAGGGGGTTACCTGGAATGAAAGAACAAAAATTGATTCATGAAGGTTTAATTACTGAATCACTTCCCAACGGTCCGGGTCCGTTTAGATAATGAAGATCTAATTCTAGGTTATATTTCAGGGAGGATCCGACGCAGTTTAATACGGATACTGCCGGGAGATAGAGTCAAAATCGAAATAAGCCGGTATGATTCAACCAGGGGACGTATAATTTACAGACTTCGCAACAAAGATTCGAGCGATTAGATAATTTTTGAAAACATTCCTTTCATGGGGGATCCAATTCGAAGCTAAAAAATACAAGAGGCTTATTTTCTTCCAAGGAATAGATTCCAAATTAAGGTAAGGAGTGAGAAATATGAAAATAAGGGCTTCTGTTCGTAAAATTTGTGAAAAATGTCGACTGATCCGTAGGCGCGGACGAATTATAGTGATTTGTTCCAATCCGAAACATAAACAGAGACAAGGATAATCTTTCTAAAGTTTCTCAAGGAAGGGCCATGTAAAAATAAAGGATCTGCTTTAACATGAAATGGATATCTCCGTATCTTTCTATATATTTCTGATTCATATTTATGAGATAATAAAATATGGCAAAACCTATACCAAGAGTTGGTTCGCGTAGGAATGGACGTATTGGTTCACGTAAGAATGGGCGTAGAATACCAAAAGGGGTTATTCATGTTCAAGCGAGTTTCAACAATACCATTGTAACTGTTACAGATGTACGAGGTCGGGTGGTTTCTTGGGCCTCCGCCGGTACCTCTGGATTCAAAGGCACACGAAGACGGACACCCTATGCTGCTCAAGCCGCCGCCGCAAATGCTATTCGTACTTTAGTTGATCAGGGTATGCAACGAGCAGAAGTTATGATAAAAGGTCCAGGTCTCGGAAGAGACGCAGCATTACGGGCCATTCGTAGAAGTGGTATACTATTAAGTTTCGTACGTGATGTAACACCTATGCCACATAATGGATGTCGACCTCCTAAAAAAAGACGTGTGTAAAAATAAGAATTAAACGGATTTCAAGAGAAATAAATGATTCAATGATCTGATCAAATAATAATATTAGTATGGTTCGAGAGGAAATAGCAGCATCCACTCGAACACTACAGTGGAAATGTGTTGAATCAAGAGTAGACAGTAAGCGTCTTTATTATGGGCGTTTCATTCTGTCCCCGCTCATGAAAGGTCAAGCC